GTTTAGACTATTATTCTATTTTCATCCATCATTGAACGATTATTCGATTCTTTTCTTTTTCCTCTTTGGATCATAATTCAATCAAAACTTTTCGAATTATCCTACAGATTAGGATAAATTCGTTGATTCTTCAACTTTGATGAAATCGGAATAGTTTCCTATATTCTTATACTACTATATTTTATATTTAATTTTAATTTACATTTGGATGAAATCCAATCGGCTTCAAATATTTCTTAGTTTTTATTGATTCCTGTCAAAAAGAAACAATTTGTGAATAGAAGTTTCATTTTACTGAGTGTGTTTTTATGTTATTTCGTATTGTAAATTGTAAAATTCCGTTGTTTGTGGGATTTTTTTCTCACGAAAGGTAATTAAAAGAAATTATAGAATGAATTTCTGCCTATGTCTAGATCTCGAATAAATGGAAATTTTATTGATAAGACCTTTTCAATTGTAGCCAATATCTTATTACGAATAATTCCGACAACTTCGGGCGAGAAAGAGGCATTCGCCTATTACAGAGATGGTGCGATTTGATTATTGTATTTTTGATTTATTTATTTTAAATTTTTCTTTATTTTAGAATTTAAAATTAAATTTAGTAATTAGTAATTTATTAGAATTTAATTTAGTTATTTATATTTTTTACCACTCTTAGTAGAAAGACACATTATTATTCAGGATAGAAAGAAAAAGATTATTGAAATAAATCTACGCTTGTTGAAGGTGAAGTTTGTAAATAAAACAAGCCCTTCTGTCGTGTATCCCCGATTAATGCAACCTCAAATGCTTCAATTGTCGATTCTAGAGTATTGAGCGAAAGGTTACACCTATGGGTTAGGTCAAACTTACTCCACTAGTACTAATAGGAGGCATAGAGGAAGAGGCACTACTCCTAGGAATCAACAACACGAAAACTTTGTTATAAATTATCCCTTTTCCTTATCAGGATCGGGATTAACAAGAATGGTTGGGACAACAAACATCCATCTCGTTCGTGTTTTGGATACCCGTATAACCATCTAAGACTGTTGAAGTGACTTATTCCTGAAAATTAAGATGCGTTTAAGACAAAGAAATTGCTGGAGTCACCTTTTTTTATTTTATCTAGTACCAACATACTAGATGTTAAGGAAAGATCTTTTACAAGAAGGTTGGCTAGAGATTTTTTGTAAAAACACCAGCCCCGCTCAGTTTATAATGAGAATATTTAAATCTTTTTTGATTCCATGTATTATTCTGATTATGTACATAAAGGAGGAGCCGTATGAGATGAAAATCTCATGTACGGTTCTGAAACGGAGATTCTTTAAATCGAATGACGACCGTAACGGATGTCCGCTCAATCCGAAGGAAATTATGCAGAAGCTTTACAGAATTATTATGAAGCTATGCGACTAGAAATTGATCCCTATGATCGAAGTTATATACTCTATAACATAGGCCTTATCCACACAAGAAACGGAGAACATACGAAAGCTTTGGAATATTATTTTCGTGCACTAGAGCGAAACCCATTCTTACCACAAGCTTTTAATAATATGGCCGTGATCTGTCATTACGTGCGACTATCTCCACTATAGAAAGGGAAAAAAAGAGCAAATCTGTTAATAAATACTAGAAAAAATAGGCTTTCTACATATCTATCGTCCAAAACAACGATTTTTATCAGCTGTAGCAAAGAAATAAACTTCATAGAATTTTAGAATTTGAAATAGGAAGAAATAGGTATGCCTAGATAATTCTATGGATAAAGGATCTAATTGATAGAGGAAGCGCCGTAAAGATCAATTCGTGAGGTTTTGGGCCGATACAATAAGGACTGCTTATTTATGTCATGATATGAGATAAAAGTTAGGAATCAACTTATGTAATAGAGTTGATCCCCTAAGGTATTGAGCAGCGGTGTAGCATCAGATCCCAAAGATAGTAAGCCTTTTCCTTCTTCTAATTAGTAATTAGAAGGGAAAGGTTTTTTCACGGATTCTATATAAATTCATATATGAAACCGAGATAGTTACCTTTTTAGAAAACTCTAATGATAGTGGAAATGCCTATGCGCTTTACGAAGGTGGGAGAAAAGAGAAAACTGATTAAATTAGTAAGTAAAATTCAAGTTTGAAACTTATAACCATAACCAACCTCTTTTTCTTTTGGTTAACTCGAGAGAAAAAAATGGGATAGATCCACGAGAAATCTCATTCAATTAGATATGGTAGATTAAAAAAAGGGACACCAAAAGAACTTGAGAACTTGACTGCTGAGCCGTATGAGGTCGGAAACTCTCAAGTACGGTTCTAAGGGAAGGAATTTACCCACCTATTCTGACCGGGGAGAACAGGCCATTCGACAAGGAGATTCTGAAATTGCGGAAGCTTGGTTCGATCAAGCTGCCGAATATTGGAAACAAGCTCTAGCGCTTACTCCTGGTAATTATATTGAAGCGCAGAATTGGTTGAAGATCACAGGGCGTTTCGAATAAGAATATTTTATTAAT